TTCAAGTACAAATTGCAGGGCGTATCGACGGAAAAGAAATTGCGCGTGTGGAATGGATCAGAGAAGGTAGGGTTCCCCTGCAAACCATTCGAGCTAAAATCGATTATTGTTCCTATACAGTTCGAACTATTTATGGAGTATTAGGCATCAAAATTTGGATATTTATAGACGGGGAAGAATAAACCTTTATTTGTCTTTCCCTTCGATCTAGTGATGGAACAAAAAAGAGAAATTCGTTCCTTTTTTCTGTTCAATCAAAACTAAAAAGAAGAATTCTAATTCTTAATTCTATATGATTTAATAAAAATTCGATTGGCCATTTGATATAATTGCTATGCTTAGTGTGTGACTCGTTGGTTTTTTTAGGGTTAGGATTAAATAAAAAAAAGACCAGCCTCTTAGTATAAACTAATAACTATAGGACTAATAACCAACTCATCACTTCGCATTATCTGGATCCAAAGAACCAGTCAAGATATGATATATCGGTCATATCATTGTAGCAACTGAAATATTTTTTGCATAAACAAAAGAAAAATCAATCTAATTCTAAGTTCTAAAGCGAAATAGAGAACAAAGATGTGGATAAAAGGAAGGGTGAAAGAAAGAGAGAGAAAAATACCAATGATATAGAATTCCATCCAATATGTAAGGTCTATGAGTCATCTCATAAAAGGCAGTGTAATAAAGCATCAATACTGATTCGTACATAATTAAATGAATCTGTTTATAAAATAAAAAAATAAGAGCTTCGAGCCAATAAAGACTAAGAAGATTGACTCAAGAAAAAATTTCATTATGAGCTCCATTGTAGAAATCAGACCTAACCATTAAATAAGAAGCGATGGGAACGATGGAACCTATGAATCCAAATCTATTGAAAACGGATTCATTGATCGGGATGGCGGAACAAACCAGAGACTAATTCATTCATATTCATCTATTGGGAAAAGAAAAATCAAGAGCTAACCCTACAACTGAAATAGCGATGAAAAGAGTAAATATTCGCCTGCGAAACCTTTATTTTCTTGGATTGCTAAATTTGGGTCAATCGAAGAAAATAAAAGACAAAACAAAATAAAGATTCGTTATAACATTATAAAAATAAAAAGTCATACAATATTTAAATTTAAAATAGAAATATTAATATGTTTAGTTATCTAAAAAAACAAGATATACAAACGAATAATATAGAAGTTGAAGATTTTCTTATTCGCGAGGAGCTGGATGAGAAGAAACTCTCACGTCCAGTTCTGTAGTAGAGATGGAATTCAGAACCAACCATCAACTATAACCCCAAAAGAACCAGATTCCGTAAACAACATAGAGGAAGAATGAAGGGAATATCTTATCGAGGTAATCATATTTCTTTCGGTAAATATGCTCTTCAGGCACTTGAACCTGCTTGGATCACATCTAGACAAATAGAAGCAGGTCGACGAGCAATGACACGAAATGCACGACGTGGTGGAAAAATATGGGTACGTATATTTCCAGACAAACCGGTTACAGTAAGACCCGCAGAAACACGTATGGGTTCGGGGAAAGGATCCCCTGAATATTGGGTAGCTGTTGTTAAACCGGGTCGAATCCTTTATGAAATGGGTGGAGTAACAGAAAATATAGCCAGAAAGGCTATTTCAATAGCATCGTCTAAAATGCCTATACGAACTCAATTCATTATTTTGGCATAAAAATGTAGAATCAAAGGAAATAGGTCTTGAGGATTAAAAAAAAAAACAATCGCAGGTGCTGATTTCTTTTTCTGGACAAACAATATTTCTTTTTTCTTCGCCCTTTGCATTGAAAGAATAGATTAAAAAAAAAATGATATGATTCAACCTCAGACCCTTTTGAATGTAGCGGATAACAGCGGGGCTCGAGAATTGATGTGTATTCGAATCATAGGAGCTAGCAATCGTCGATATGCTCATATCGGTGACGTTATTGTTGCTGTGATCAAAGAAGCAGTGCCAAATATGCCCCTAGCAAGATCAGAAGTGGTTAGAGCTGTAATTGTACGTACTTGTAAAGAACTCAAACGTGATAACGGTATGATAATACGATATGATGACAATGCTGCGGTTGTCATCGATCAAGAAGGAAACCCAAAGGGAACTCGGGTTTTTGGTGCAATTGCCCGGGAATTGAGACAGTTAAATTTTACTAAAATAGTTTCATTAGCTCCGGAGGTATTATAAAATGAGACCATGATATGGTTAGAGTAAAGTATTTGAAAGAAAGAGATTAATAAATGTATTCAGATTAATTAATAGATTATGTCTCATGCATATGCCTTTAAGAATTCATATTCATAAACAAATAAGTAAAAAAACAAGAAAAGCATGTTGATTATATCAAAATTTGGGAGCACCAAGAATTTTAATTCATCATGGGTAAGGATACTATTGCTGACATAATAACCTCTATACGAAATGCTGATATGGATAAAAAAAGAGTGGTTCGAATAGCATCTACTAATATCACTGAAAATATTGTT